GATCACACATAACTGTGGTGTCATGCATTTGGTATCTTTTAATTTTGGGGGGGAGAACTTGCTATGACTCAGCTATGACCGTAAAGGTCTCGTCGCAGTCAATTGATCTGTAGCTGGACTTATTCACTTTGCATGGATCGGGCAGACATCTATAAGGTGCTATTCAGTCAATGGTTACAGGACATACGATACGTAGAGATCACGGACGGCAGAGTGCGTGTGCGTGCGCATGTGTACGCATGTGTACACATGTGTGCGTGTGCGTACACATGTGTGCGTGTGCGTACACATGTGTGCGTGTGCGTACGCATGTGTGCGTGTGCGTACGCATGTGTGCGTGTGCGTACGCATGTGTACGCATGTGTGCGTGTGCGTACGCATGTGTACGCATGTGTGCGTGTGCGTACGCATGTGTACGCATGTGTGCGTGTGCGTACGCATGTGTACGCATGTGTGCGTGTGCGTACGCATGTGTACGCACGTGTACACGTGTGTGCGTGCGTGTACNCGCACGTTCTTAGATATTAACTTAGCTTAATCAAACCCCCCTTACCCCCCGTAACTTCAAGAAGCCTACGCGCATTTATGATTGCCTTGCCAAACCCCAAAAACAAGACTAAACGCACGTGCAAACATGAAGCTATCGTACCCAAAAATCCCATGTGATAAGCTAAAATTCCCAGCCAAACGATCATTGAAATCGCAGGTGTGAGACTTTAAATTAAGATCTATCTATAGATAATTTTTTTTTTCTCTGACTCCCTCCTATTGATTTTTCCATTATTATCGCTTTATAATTATTGATTCCCACCGAATCATCCCCATACAAAACCCCAAAAAATCAACCAGTTCAGTTCATGTAGCTTAGTAGCAAAGCGAGACACTGAAAATGTCTAGACGAGTTACATTACTCCATAAACATAAAGGTTTGGTCCTGGCCTTCCTATTAGCTATTAACAAGATTACACATGTAAGTCTCCGCGCCCCGGTGAAAATGCCCTTTAAATCTCTTAGCTGATTCGAAGGAGCGGGTATCAAGCACACCTCTCTTTCCCTGGAGAGGTAGCTCATAACGCCTTGCTCAGCCACACCCCCACGGGATACAGCAGTGATAAAAATTAAGCCATGAACGAAAGTTCGACTAAGCTATGTTAATTAATAGGGCTGGTAAATTTCGTGCCAGCCACCGCGGCCATACGATTAGCCCGAGTTAATAGGTCCACGGCGTAAGGCGTGTGAAAGGAAAAACCCCACCACTAAAGTTAAAGACTAACCAAGCCGTAAAAAGCTGTCGATAGCACTAAAATAAACTACGAAAGTGACTTTAATGCCCCCAACCACACGACAGCTAAGATCCAAACTGGGATTAGATACCCCACTATGCTTAGCCTTAAACGCAGATAATTTACCAAACAAAATTATTCGCCAGAGAACTACTAGCAATCGCTTAAAACTCAAAGGACTTGGCGGTGCTTTAAACCCCCTAGAGGAGCCTGTTCTATAACCGATAAACCCCGATAAACCTCACCACCCCTTGCTAATCCAGTCTATATACCGCCATCTTCAGCGAACCCTTAAAAGGAAAAAAAGTAAGCATAATTATCTCACATAAAAAAGTTAGGTCAAGGTGTAACCTATGGGATGGGAAGAAATGGGCTACATTTTCTACTCAAGAATAGTCTACGAAAATTTTTATGAAACTAAAAACTAAAGGCGGATTTAGTAGTAAACTAAGAATAGAGAGCTTAGTTGAATAGGGCAATGAAGCACGCACACACCGCCCGTCACCCTCCTCAAGTGACGCTAAATCAAACACAACCTATTGAAACTAGACAAATCATAAGAGGAGGCAAGTCGTAACAAGGTAAGCGTACTGGAAAGTGTGCTTGGATAAACCAAAGTGTAGCTTAAACAAAGCATCTGGCTTACACCCAGGAGATTTCACACACATGACCACTTTGAACCCAGAGCTAGCCCGAACGACAACCAATTAAACTATCACAAACCAATCAGATAAAACATTCAGCAACACAATTAAAGTATAGGAGATAGAAATTCTTTTAACCGGAGCTATAGAGAAAGTACCGCAAGGGAACGATGAAAGATTACTTAAAGGAATAAACAGCAAAGATTACTTCTTTTACCTTTTGCATAATGAGTTAGCTAGAAACAACTTAGCAAAGAGAACTTAAGCTAAGCCCCCCGAAACCAGACGAGCTACCTATGAACAATCCACTGGGATGAACTCATCTATGTCGCAAAATAGTGAGAAGATTCATAGGTAGAGGTGAAAAGCCTAACGAGCCTGGTGATAGCTGGTTGCCCAGAATAGAATTTTAGTTCAACTTTAAATTTGCCTATAAACCTAAAAATTTTAATGCAAGTTTAAAATATATTCTAAAAAGGTACAGCTTTTTAGAACTAAGGATACAGCCTTGCTTAGAGAGTAAATATTAATCAAACCATAGTAGGCTTAGAAGCAGCCATCAATTAAGAAAGCGTTCAAGCTCAACACCCACATTAACTTAATACCAAAAATATATAATCAACTCCTAACACGATAACTGGGCCAATCTATTCAAATATAGAAGCAATAATGCTAATATGAGTAACAAGAAATACTTCTCCAATGCATAAGCCTATAGCAGCAGCGGATAACCACTGATAGTTAACAACGATATAGAAATAATTTAACAATAAAACATCTATTAAACCAATTGTTAATCCAACACAGGTATGCAATTAAGGAAAGATTAAAAGAAGTAAAAGGAACTCGGCAAACACAAACCCCGCCTGTTTACCAAAAACATCACCTCCAGCATTTCTAGTATTGGAGGCACTGCCTGCCCGGTGACATTAGTTAAACGGCCGCGGTATCCTGACCGTGCAAAGGTAGCATAATCATTTGTTCTCTAAATAAGGACTTGTATGAACGGCCACACGAGGGTTTAACTGTCTCTTACTTCCAATCGGTGAAATTGACCTTCCCGTGAAGAGGCGGGAATGAAATAATAAGACGAGAAGACCCTATGGAGCTTTAATTAATTAACTCAAAAGAATCTATACACTAAACCAATAGGAACAATACATTTCTCTTATGAGTTAACAATTTGGGTTGGGGCGACCTCGGAGTATAAAACAACCTCCGAGTGATACAAATCTAGACATACCAGTCAAAATGCTTACTCACTTATTGATCCAAAACTTCTTTGATCAACGGAACAAGTTACCCTAGGGATAACAGCGCAATCCTATCCGAGAGTCCATATCGACAATAGGGTTTACGACCTCGATGTTGGATCAGGACATCCCAATGGTGCAGCAGCTATTAAAGGTTCGTTTGTTCAACGATTAAAGTCCTACGTGATCTGAGTTCAGACCGGAGCAATCCAGGTCGGTTTCTATCTATTTAAATGATTTCTCCCAGTACGAAAGGACAAGAGAAATGAGGCCCACTTTACCGAAGCGCCTTAAGACCAATAGATGATTTAATCTAAATCTAGTAAGTCTACTCCCAATATCGCCCAAGAAACAGGGCTTTGTTAGGGTGGCAGAGTCCGGTAATTGCGTAAAACTTAAACTTTTATATCCAAAGGTTCAAATCCTCTCCCTAACATTATGTTTGTAATTAACATTATCTCACTAATCGTACCAATCCTTCTTGCCGTAGCCTTCCTAACACTAGTAGAACGGAAGGTACTAGGCTACATACAACTTCGAAAAGGACCAAACATTGTAGGACCCTACGGCCTCCTACAACCCATCGCAGACGCCGTAAAACTCTTCACCAAGGAGCCCTTACGGCCACTCACATCGTCTGTAACTATATTTATCATAGCCCCTATTCTAGCCCTAACACTAGCCCTGACCATATGAATTCCCCTACCAATACCATACCCCCTCATCAACATAAACCTAGGAGTACTATTCATACTAGCAATATCAAGCCTAGCTGTGTATTCTATTCTCTGGTCTGGATGAGCCTCAAACTCAAAATACGCCCTAATTGGAGCCTTACGAGCCGTAGCCCAAACAATCTCATATGAAGTCACACTAGCCATTATTCTCCTATCGGTCCTACTAATAAATGGCTCGTTTACACTTTCCACACTAATCATCACTCAGGAACATCTCTGACTAATCTTCCCCATGTGACCCCTAGCCATAATATGATTTGTCTCTACTTTAGCAGAAACCAATCGAGCTCCCTTCGACCTAACAGAAGGAGAATCAGAGCTAGTCTCAGGATTTAACGTCGAATACGCAGCAGGCCCATTTGCTCTATTTTTCCTGGCAGAATATGCCAACATCATTATAATAAATGCCCTCACAACTATCCTATTCTTTGGAGCATTCCATAACCCCTACATGCCAGAACTATATACCGTCAACTTCACTGCAAAAACACTACTCCTAACAATCTCTTTCCTATGGATTCGCGCATCATACCCCCGATTTCGGTACGATCAACTAATACACCTATTATGAAAAAACTTTCTACCTCTCACATTAGCCTTATGCATATGGTACGTAACTCTACCTATCATTACAGCAAGCATCCCTCCCCAAACATAAGAAATATGTCTGACAAAAGAGTTACTTTGATAGAGTAAATAATAGAGGTTTAAATCCTCTTATTTCTAGAATTATAGGAATCGAACCTAATCTTAAGAATCCAAAAATCTTCGTGCTACCTGATTACACCACATCCTAGAGTAAGGTCAGCTAAATAAGCTATCGGGCCCATACCCCGAAAATGTTGGTTTATCCCCTTCCCATACTAATAAATCCTCCCATTCTTACTATTATTATATCCACCATCGCCCTAGGAACCATAATCGTTCTATTTAGCTCCCACTGATTTATAATCTGAATCGGTTTTGAAATAAATATACTGGCAATTATTCCCATTTTAATGAAAAAATTTAACCCACGAGCCGTAGAAGCCTCCACAAAATATTTTCTAACACAGGCCACTGCATCCATGCTCCTCATACTAGGCATTATTATCAACTTACTATACTCAGGACACTGAACAATCTCAACAACTCTCAACCCAATCGTATCAACCGTGATCACCATTGCCCTAGCGATAAAACTTGGCCTATCTCCCTTCCACTTCTGAGTTCCAGAAGTTACACAAGGCATTCCCCTATCCTCAGGAGTAATCCTACTAACATGACAGAAAATCGCACCCTTGTCCGTTCTATACCAGATCTCACCATTCATTAACCCAAACTTATTAATAACAATGGCTATCACATCCGTACTACTAGGAGGCTGAGGAGGACTAAACCAAACTCAACTCCGAAAAATCCTAGCATACTCCTCAATCACTCACATAGGCTGGATAGCTGCCATCATAATCTATAATCCTACTCTAATAATTCTTAACCTAACAATCTACATCGTAATAACCCTAGGAACGTTCATATTATTCATGCATAACTCATCCACGACGACACTATCACTATCCCACACATGAAATAAACTCCCACTAATCACCTCGCTAATCCTAGCACTTATACTATCACTAGGAGGCCTCCCTCCCCTCTCAGGCTTTATTCCCAAGTGAATAATCATTCAAGAACTAACAAAAAATGATATAATCATTATACCTGTATTCATAGCCATCACAGCCCTACTAAACCTATATTTCTACATACGCCTAGCATACGCCACAGCACTAACAATATTCCCTTCAGCAAATAACATAAAAATGAAATGACAATTCGAGACCACAAAAAAGATAATCCTCCTACCCCCTCTGATTGTAGCATCAACTATACTCCTCCCACTAACTCCAATTCTATCAACCCTGGACTAGAGATTTAGGCTAAACAGACCAAGGGCCTTCAAAGCCCTAAGTAAGTGAAACTCACTTAATCTCTGCAACCATCTAAGGACTGCAAGAGTACACCTCACATCAATTGAATGCAAAACAATCGCTTTAATTAAGCTAAGCCCTTCTAGATCGGCGGGCTTTTATCCCACAAAACTTTAGTTAACAGCTAAAAACCCTAAACAACTGGATTCAATCTACTTCTCCCGCCGCGTGGAAAAAAAGGCGGGAGAAGCCCCGGCAGAATTGAATCTGCTTCTTTGAATTTGCAATTCAATATGATTACTCACCACAGGGCCTGGTAAAAGAGGACTTAACCCCCATATTTAGATTTACAGTCTAATGCTTTTATCAGCCATTTTACCTATGTTCATAGACCGATGACTATTTTCCACAAACCATAAAGACATTGGTACTCTCTATATTCTATTCGGTGCATGAGCCGGAATAGTAGGTACTGCCCTCAGCCTTCTAATCCGCGCTGAACTAGGTCAACCCGGAGCCCTGTTAGGGGATGATCAAATCTATAACGTGGTCGTAACTGCCCATGCATTCGTAATAATCTTCTTTATAGTAATGCCTATTATAATCGGAGGTTTTGGAAACTGATTAGTGCCTTTAATAATTGGCGCTCCCGATATAGCATTCCCTCGAATAAACAATATGAGTTTCTGATTACTGCCACCATCCTTCCTACTTCTTCTAGCCTCTTCCATAGTAGAAGCAGGTGCAGGGACTGGTTGAACTGTTTACCCCCCTCTAGCGGGCAATCTAGCCCATGCAGGAGCATCAGTAGACCTAACAATTTTTTCCCTACATTTAGCAGGCGTTTCCTCCATTCTAGGAGCTATTAACTTTATTACCACTATTATCAATATGAAGCCTCCTGCAATATCTCAATACCAAACTCCTCTGTTCGTATGATCCGTCCTAATTACGGCGGTACTTCTTCTCTTATCCTTACCAGTTCTGGCAGCTGGGATTACTATGCTGCTGACAGATCGAAACCTCAACACTACTTTCTTTGATCCGGCAGGAGGAGGGGACCCCATTCTGTACCAACACTTGTTCTGATTCTTTGGGCACCCAGAGGTATATATCCTAATTCTTCCTGGATTCGGGATAATCTCACACATCGTCACGTACTATTCAGGGAAAAAAGAACCCTTTGGTTATATAGGGATGGTTTGAGCAATGATATCCATCGGATTCTTAGGTTTCATCGTATGAGCCCATCACATATTCACTGTAGGCATGGATGTTGATACACGAGCCTACTTCACCTCAGCAACCATGATTATTGCAATCCCAACGGGAGTTAAAGTATTTAGCTGACTGGCTACCCTGCATGGAGGAAACATTAAATGATCCCCCGCTATAATATGAGCCTTAGGCTTTATCTTTCTATTTACAGTGGGAGGTCTCACAGGAATTGTCTTGGCCAACTCGTCCCTGGATATTGTTCTTCATGATACATACTACGTAGTAGCCCACTTTCACTATGTACTATCAATAGGAGCCGTCTTTGCCATCATGGGTGGATTTGTCCACTGATTTCCACTATTTTCAGGCTTCACACTCAATGATACATGAGCAAAAATCCACTTTACAATCATGTTTGTTGGGGTTAATATGACGTTCTTTCCCCAACACTTCCTAGGCCTATCAGGAATGCCTCGACGATACTCCGATTACCCAGATGCCTATGCAACATGAAATACAGTATCTTCTATAGGCTCATTCATTTCACTAACAGCGGTTATGCTAATAATTTTCATAATTTGGGAAGCCTTCGCATCGAAACGAGAAGTGGCAACAATTGAACTCACCACAACGAATATCGAATGACTACACGGATGCCCTCCTCCGTATCACACATTCGAGGAACCCACTTACATCACACTAAAATAAGGAAAGGAAGGAGTCGAACCCCCTGAAATTGGTTTCAAGCCAATAYCATAACCACTATGTCTCTCTCAATAAAGAGATATTAGTAAAAATTACATAACTTCGTCAGGGTTAAATTATAGGTGAAAATCCTTTATATCTCTATGGCGTATCCCTTTCAAATAGGCCTTCAAGACGCAACTTCTCCCATTATAGAAGAGCTCCTACACTTCCACGACCATACATTAATGATTGTATTCCTGATTAGCTCCTTAGTTCTCTACATTATTTCAACTATGCTAACTACTAAACTAACGCACACAAACACAATAGATGCACAGGAAGTAGAAACGGTATGAACCATTCTACCAGCCATTATCCTGGTTCTAATTGCACTCCCATCATTACGAATCCTCTATATAATGGATGAAATCAACAATCCTTTACTGACTGTAAAAACTATAGGCCATCAATGATACTGAAGTTACGAATATACGGACTATGAAGATTTGAACTTTGATTCTTACATGATTCCAACACAAGAATTAAAGCCTGGAGAACTACGACTATTAGAAGTAGACAATCGAGCGGTACTACCCATAGAAATGACTATTCGCATGCTAATTTCATCAGAAGATGTCTTGCACTCATGAGCTGTACCATCCCTAGGACTAAAAACTGATGCAATTCCGGGACGACTAAACCAAACGACTCTCATGGCCATGCGACCAGGGCTGTATTATGGCCAATGCTCGGAAATCTGTGGCTCTAACCACAGCTTCATGCCTATTGTTCTCGAACTAGTCCCACTGTCCTATTTCGAAAAATGATCCGCTTCAATATTATAAAATCATTAAGAAGCTATATAGCATTAACCTTTTAAGTTAAAGACTGAGAGTGCAAGTCTCTCCTTAATGGAGATGCCACAACTAGACACGTCAACATGGTTTATCACAATTCTATCTATAACTCTAACACTATTTATTGTATTCCAACTAAAAATCCTAGAGTACAATTACCCCAAAACTCCCGAACTAAAACCTTTTCCACCATCAAAAAAAACTATACCTTGAGAAAAGAAATGAACGAAAATTTATTTGCCTCTTTTACTACCCCAACGATAATAGGAGTCCCTATTGTAGTCCTAATCATTGTATTCCCAAGTATTCTATTTCCATCCCCTAGTCGACTGATTAATAACCGTTTGATTTCTACCCAACAGTGATTAGTTCAGCTAACATTAAAACAAATACTGTCTATTCACAATTACAAGGGACAAACCTGAGCACTGATATTAATATCACTGGTCTTATTTATCGGCTCAACCAACCTTCTAGGCCTACTGCCACACTCATTTACGCCTACTACACAACTATCAATAAATTTAGGAATGGCTATCCCCTTATGAGCGGGTACAATCGTTATCGGATTCCGATATAAAACCAAAGCATCCCTAGCTCACTTCTTACCTCAAGGAACACCCTTTCCCCTAACTCCAATACTAGTAGTTATCGAAACAATCAGTCTATTCATCCAACCTATGGCCTTAGCTGTGCGTCTAACTGCCAACATCACTGCAGGTCACTTACTTATTCATCTAATTGGAAAAGCTACTCTAGCTCTAATAAACATCAGCATCGCCACAGCCCTCATCACTTTCTCTATTCTAGTACTACTCACTATTCTTGAACTCGCCGTGGCTCTCATCCAAGCCTATGTCTTTGCTCTACTAGTAAGTCTATACTTACATGACAACACCTAATGGCCCACCAAACACATGCATATCACATAGTCAATCCAAGCCCATGACCACTAACGGGAGCCCTTTCAGCCCTTCTTATAACATCAGGACTAATCATATGATTCCACTTCAACTCAACATCCTTGCTATTACTAGGCCTTACAACTAATATACTTACCATATATCAATGATGACGGGACATTATCCGAGAAAGTACTTTTCAAGGCCACCACACTCCTGTCGTTCAAAAGGGGTTGCGGTATGGGATAGTCCTATTTATTGTATCGGAGGTATTTTTCTTCACAGGATTCTTCTGAGCTTTTTACCACTCAAGCTTAGCACCCACTCCCGAACTAGGAGCATGCTGACCACCCACAGGCATCACCCCCCTAAACCCATTGGAAGTGCCGCTTCTTAATACCTCAGTACTCCTAGCATCTGGAGTATCTATTACTTGAGCCCACCATAGCTTAATGGAAGGAAATCGCAATCATGTACTCCAGGCTCTACTTATCACTATCTCCTTAGGTGTATACTTTACACTCCTACAGGCCTCAGAATATTACGAAGCATCTTTTACCATTTCGGACGGAATCTATGGCTCAACCTTCTTCGTAGCAACTGGGTTCCATGGACTCCACGTAATTATTGGCTCAACCTTCCTCATTATCTGCTTCCTACGACAACTACACTTCCATTTTACATCAAGCCACCACTTTGGCTTCGAAGCAGCAGCATGGTATTGACACTTCGTAGATATCGTATGACTATTCTTATATGTCTCTATCTATTGATGAGGATCCTGCCTCTTTAGTATTAATCAGTACAATTGACTTCCAATCAATTAGTTCTGGTACAGTCCAGAAAGAAGCAATTAACCTAATTCTAGCACTATTTACTAACGCACTACTGTCCTCTTTACTCATTCTTATCGCATTCTGGTTACCACAATTAAACGTCTACGCGGAGAAAGCAAGTCCTTATGAGTGCGGATTTGATCCCGTGGGATCGGCACGCCTCCCCTTTTCCATAAAATTTTTTCTGGTAGCTATCACATTTCTATTATTTGACCTGGAAATCGCACTACTTCTCCCTCTACCCTGAGCGTTGCAAGCCAACAACCTAACAACTGTACTTGCTACAGCACTACTGCTCATCTCTCTACTAGCTGCAAGCCTAGCCTATGAATGAACTGAAAAGGGACTAGAATGGGCTAAATATGATAATTAGTTTAAGTCAAAACAAATGATTTCGACTCATTAAATTATGAATAATATCATAATTATCAATGTCCATAGTCTACATTAATATCTTCTTGGCTTTTATTGTATCCCTAACAGGACTACTCATCTACCGATCCCACCTAATGTCTTCCCTACTCTGCTTGGAAGGTATAATATTGTCTCTATTTGTCATACTAACAGTAACAATCCTAAACAACCATTTCACACTAGCTAGCATAGCCCCGATCATCCTACTAGTATTCGCTGCCTGCGAAGCAGCACTGGGGCTATCCCTACTAGTAATGGTCTCCAATACCTATGGAACTGACTATGTACAAAACCTTAACCTCCTACAATGCTAAAAATTATCCTTCCCACTGTAATGCTGGTACCTCTTACGTGAATATCAAAACCCAATATAATCTGAATCAACACGACAACTTACAGTCTACTCACTAGCCTTATTAGCCTAATATACCTTAATCAACTTAGCGATAACAGCCTGAACTTCTCACCACTATTCTTCACCGATTCCCTATCAGCCCCCCTATTAGTTCTCACAACATGGCTACTCCCTCTAATGTTAATGGCCAGTCAATCCCACCTGTCAAAGGAGACTCTGACTCGAAAGAAATTATACATTACCATACTAATTCTCCTACAACTGTTCCTAATCATAACATTTTCCGCCATAGAACTAATCCTATTTTATATCCTATTCGAGGCCACCCTAGTACCTACCTTAATCATCATCACCCGATGAGGGAATCAAACAGAACGGTTAAATGCGGGCCTTTACTTTCTATTCTACACCCTAGTAGGATCTTTACCCCTACTAATTGCACTATTACATACCCAAAACAACCTAGGCTCCTTAAACTTTCTCATGATGCAATACTGAATTCAACCCTTACCAAGCTCCTGATCTAGTATCTTCTTATGACTAGCATGCATGATAGCATTCATGGTAAAAATACCCCTATATGGCCTCCATCTATGACTACCAAAGGCACACGTAGAAGCTCCTATCGCAGGATCCATAGTACTTGCCGCCGTACTTCTAAAACTAGGAGGCTACGGTATGATGCGAATCACAATACTGCTCAACCCCTTAACAAACTTTATGGCCTACCCCTTCATGATACTCTCGCTGTGAGGCATGATCATGACAAGTTCCATTTGTCTACGCCAAGCAGACCTGAAATCCCTAATCGCCTACTCTTCCGTCAGTCATATAGCCCTAGTAATTGTAGCAGTATTAATTCAAACCCCATGGAGCTACATGGGAGCGACGGCTTTGATGATCGCCCATGGACTAACATCCTCTATACTGTTCTGCCTTGCAAACTCCAACTACGAGCGAACCCATAGTCGAATCATAATCCTTGCACGAGGTCTACAAACACTTCTCCCACTTATAGCAGCTTGATGACTTCTAGCAAGCCTCACTAACCTGGCACTTCCTCCTACCATTAACCTCATTGGGGAATTATTCGTAGTAATAGCCTCATTTTCATGATCCAACGCTACTATTATTCTAATAGGAACCAACATCATCATTACTGCCCTCTACTCCCTCTACATGCTAATTACCACACAACGAGGTAAATACACAGACCACGTTAAAAACATCAAGCCATCCTTCACACGAGAAAACGCCCTAATAGCCCTTCACTTACTACCCCTCCTACTGCTATCTCTCAACCCTAAAATGATTCTAGGACCCATTTATTGTAAATATAGTTTAACAAAAACATTAGATTGTGAATCTAGTAATAAAAGCTCAAATCTTTTTATTTACCGAAAAAGTATGCAAGAACTGCTAACTCATGCGCCCATGCATAAAATCATGGCTTTTTCAACTTTTAAAGGATAGAAGTAATCCATTGGTCTTAGGAACCAAAAAATTGGTGCAACTCCAAATAAAAGTAATCAATCTATTTACCTCCTCCGTTATTACAACCCTACTCATGCTAACAATACCAATTATCCTAACCAGTACTTCAACATATAAAGATAAATCCTACCCACAGTACGTAAAGACCACAATTTCTTACGCCTTTACAATCAGCACTATCCCCATAATAATATTCATCTTCTCAGGACAAGAAACGGTCATCTCGAACTGACACTGAGTGACAATTCAAACTCTAAAGTTAACTCTCAGCTTTAAGCTAGACTACTTCTCAATGATTTTCATGCCAGTAGCTCTGTTTGTTACATGATCAATCATAGAATTCTCCATATGATATATACATGCCGACCCCAACATTAACCAATTCTTTAAGTATCTCCTTACGTTCCTTATTACCATAATGATCTTAGTGACCGCAAACAACCTATTCCAACTATTTATTGGCTGAGAAGGAGTAGGAATTATATCTTTCCTCCTCATTGGGTGGTGATATGGCCGAACAGACGCTAATACGGCCGCCCTACAAGCGATTCTATACAACCGCATCGGGGACGTGGGCTTTATCATGGCTATAGCTTGATTTCTACTCAATACAAATGCGTGAGACTTCCAACAAATCTTTATAATCGAACATAAAAACTTCAACACTCCACTGATAGGTCTACTTTTAGCAGCTACCGGAAAATCGGCCCAATTCGGCCTCCATCCATGACTTCCATCAGCCATAGAAGGACCCACTCCCGTTTCAGCCCTACTCCACTCCAGTACAATGGTAGTGGCAGGGGTATTCCTCCTAATTCGATTCCACCCCCTAATGGAACATAACAAGGCCATCCAAACGGCTACTTTATGCCTGGGAGCAATAACAACCCTATTCACAGCAATCTGTGCCCTCACCCAAAACGATATCAAAAAAATCATTGCCTTCTCCACCTCAAGCCAATTGGGATTAATAGTCGTAACAATCGGAATCAACCAGCCCCATCTAGCATTCCTCCATATCTGTACACACGCATTCTTCAAAGCCATACTGTTCTTATGCTCCGGATCCATCATCCATAACCTAAATAACGAGCAAGATATCCGAAAGATAGGAGGCCTGCTCAAAGTCCTGCCATTCACTTCCACTGCACTGATCATCGGAACCCTAGCTCTTACAGGAATGCCTTTCCTTACGGGGTTCTACTCTAAAGACCTAATTATTGAAACCGCCAACACGTCGTATACCAACGCCTGAGCCCTATTAACAACCCTCGTTGCCACATCCATAACCGCTGCCTATAGTACTCGAATTGTATTCTTTGCACTTTTAGGACAACCCCGCTTTAACCCTACTATCACCATTAACGAAAATAACCCCCTTTTAACCAACCCTATTAAACGCCTACTATTGGGAAGTATCTTCGCAGGATATTTAATCTCCCACAGCATCACACCTATAAATGTCCCACAAACAACCATACCCTATTACCTAAAAATGGCAGCCCTTGCAGTGACCATCTTAGGCTTTATCCTAGCGCTAGAACTCAACCTCACTGCACGAAACCTCAAATTCAACTATCCACTAAGCCCATTCAAATTTTCCAACCAACTGGGATATTTCCCTATTATTATTCATCGCTTTGTGCCAATAATGAGCTTATCAATAAGCCAAAAAGCAGCGTCCACACTGTTAGACGCAACCTGACTGGAAAATGTATTGCCAAAATCCATCTCCTACTTTCAAATAAAATCCTCAATTACAGTCTCCAACCAAAAAGGACTGATCAAACTATACTTTCTCTCCTTTATAATTACACTCCTCCTAAGCTTCCTCGTGCTTAATTTCCACGAGTAACTTCCATAACTACCAACACCCCGATGAGAAGAGACCATCCAGTAACGACAACTAGCCAAGTCCCATAGCTATATAATGCTGCAATCCCCATGGCCTCCTCACTAAAAAACCCAGAGTCTCCCGTATCATAAATTACTCAGTCACCCACCCCATTAAACTTAAATACAATTTCGACCTCATCATCCTTTAAAACACAACAAACAACCAACAACTCGGACAATAATCCCGCAATAAATGCACCCAATACAGCCTTATTAGAAATTCAAACTTCAGGATACTGCTCGGTAGCCATAGCCGTAGTATAACCAAAAACTACAAGTATTCCACCTAGATAAATTAAAAAAACCATCAAACCTAAAAAAGACCCCCCGAAACTTAGTACGATACCACATCCAACACCCCCACTAACAATTAAAACTAACCCCCCATAAACNGGAGAGGGCTTANAAGAAAAGCCTACAAAACCTATTACAAAACCAACACTTAAAATGAACACAGTATATGTTACCATTATTCCCACATGGAATCTAACCATGACTAATGACATGAAAAATCCCCGTTGTATTTCAACTATAAAAATCTTAATGACCAACATCCGAAAAACTCACCCACTAGCTAAAATCATCAACAACTCATTCATCGACCTCCCAACACCATCAAATATCTCAGCATGATGAAACTTCGGGTCCCTTCTTGGGGTGTGCCTGGTCCTACAAATCCTAACGGGCCTATTCCTGGCCATACACTATACAGCAGACACGACTATAGCCTTCTCATCAGTCGCCCATATCTGTCGAGACGTTAACTACGGATGAGTTATCCGATATATACACGCGAACGGGGCTTCAATATTCTTTATCTGCTTATTCATACACGTGGGACGGGGTCTGTATTACGGCTCATACCTATTCTCAGAAACATGAAACATTGGAATTATTCTCCTACTCACAGTTATAGCCACAGCATTCATGGGGTACGTCCTGCCCTGAGGCCAAATATCCTTTTGAGGAGCAACCGTCATCACCAATCTGCTATCAGCTATCCCCTACATTGGAACCGACCTAGTAGAATGAATCTGAGGGGGCTTTTCTGTAGACAAAGCGACCCTAACACGATTTTTTACCTTCCACTTTATCCTTCCATTCATCATCCTAGCGCTAGCAGCAATTCACCTACTATTTCTACACGAATCAGGATCCAATAATCCCTCCGGAATTCCATCCAACTCGGACAAAATCCCATTTCACCCGTACTACACATTCAAAGATATCTTAGGTGCCCTACTCTTCGCCTTAATCCTAATAACTTTAGTTCTATTTTTACCTGACCTATTAGGAGACCCCGACAACTACACCCCCGCAAACCCACTGAGCACCCCACTACATATCAAGCCTGAATGATACTTCTTATTTGCCTACGCCATTCTACGATCTATTCCCAATAAATTGGGAGGAGTACTGGCCCTAATCTTCTCCATTCTAGTCCTAGCTATCATTCCTCTGCTGCACACATCCAAACAACGAGGAATGATATTCCGACCTTTAAGCCAATGCCTTTTCTGGCTTCTAGCAGCAGACTTACTAACACTAACATGAATCGGAGGACAACCAGTGGAACATCCTCTTGTTATCATCGGACAGCTAGCCTCTATCCTCTACTTCACAATCCTCCTAGTACTTATACCCATCGCCGGAATCATTGAAAACAACCTCTCAAAGTGAAGAGTCTTTGTAGTATAATAATTACCTTGGTCTTGTAAGCCAAAAATGGAGAACACTCACCCTCCCCAAGACTCAAGGAAGAAACAATAGCTCCACCATCAACACCCAAAGCTGACATTCTATTTAAACTATTCCCTGGATACTACTATTTCACCCAACATTTTACTTATTTCATATATATCATCCCACGTACTGTAGCATCCTAGTATGTCCCCGAACAAGGAAACCTTTCTTTTTTTTCCCCCCTATGTACGTCGTGGCAATAAAATGGCGTGCCCCCCATGCATATAAGCATGGTACATATCTTGGCTTGGTCTTACATGAGGGACATGGGACTTCAAAAACTCGTTCTGAAGAACGTAGTCTGCAAGCATGTATCTCACTTAGTCCGGGAGCTTAGTCACCAGGCCTCGAGAAACCAGCAACCCTTGCGAGTACGTATACCTCTTCTCGCTCCGGGCCCATAGAAACGTGGGGGTTTCTATACTGAAACTATACCTGGCATCTGGTTCTTACTTCAGGGCCATGATAGCTCTAGATTCCAATCCTACTAACCCTTCAAATGGGACATCTCCATGGACTAATGACTAATCAGCCCAT